TTTATTAATTTATATGTAAAAAAATTAACTACGGTTTGGGAATATTATTAAAAGAATAATTATATACAGATATATATATATATATATATATATTAAATTTTTAATTAATTAATATTAAATTATATATATTAAATTATTTATTATATATATATATATATTATTATAATAAATTATTAAAAAATTAATATTAATTATAATAATATTTTTTAATTTTTAAGAATATTAAAATTTTAATTGCCATTTTTTATTTAAACTAGAATATTATGGAAAAAATAAGAGAAAAATATTAAAAGTTTAATAACTTATATTAAATATTTTATTATAAAAAAAAAAAAAAAAAAATCTATGTAAAAAAAATTACATTAAATATATAAATTTTTATAGTTTGAAAATTTATTATAAATTTATTTTACATATAAATTTTAGTATTAATTTTTAATTATTTTAATAATATTTAAATTTAAGTTTATTAGTAATTAAAATTAAAAATTTAAGAAATTAATATTTAGTAATATTTAAATTAATAACTAATTTTGTGCCAGCAGTTGCGGTTATACAAAAATTAAATTAAATTTTTTTAGTAATTAATTAATTGAATTTATTTAATAATAAATAAATAATTTAAAATTAAATTTTAAATTATTAAGTGAAATTTTAATTTATAAAAATTTTATAAAAAATTATGATTTAAAAAATTTTATAAAAAACTAGGATTAGATACCCTATTATAAAAATTTAAATAAAAAATACTAAAATAGTATATAATTATTTATTGAAACTTAAATAATTTGGCGGTATTTTAGTTTATTTAGAGGAATCTGTTTATTAATTGATATTCCACGAATAAATTTACTTAATATTATATATTTTGTATATCGTTGTTAAAAAAATATTTTAAAATAAAAATAATATTTTAATTTTTAAATAAAAAATTAAATCAGATCAAGATGCAGATTATAATTAAGAATATAATGGATTACAATAAATTTATTTAAATGAATTTTAATTTGAAAAAAATTAATTGAAGGTGGATTTAAATGTAATTTTATTTAATTTATTAAAATGATTTTTAATTAAAATATGTACATATTGCCCGTCGCTTTCATTTATAAATTGAAATAAGTCGTAACAAAGTAGAGGTACTGGAAAGTGTTTCTAGAAAGACAAATTAGAGCTTGAGTTTAAAGTATTTCATTTACATTGAAATGATATTATATTTATAATTAGTTTGAGGGGGATAATTAATTATTAATTTAGTTAATAAAAGAATTTTTAATATAAAATATTTAATGGGGGTTAAAGTATTTTTATAGAAAAAATTGAAAATTTTATAGGTTATTTAGTATTGTGGGGGAATTTTGAAATAATTGAAAATTAATTATTTTAAAAGTAAATTTAATTTATTGTATCTTGTGTATCAGAGTTTATTAATAATGATTTATTTATGTGAATTTCTCGAATTTAAAAGAGTTAATTAATTATAAAAGTTATTGTGGCAAAAATATTTTTAATAATTAATTTGAAATGAAATGTTAATCGTTTTTAAAGATATCTAGTTTTTATAGAAAAAAATTTAATTTTTTAATAATTTATATTTTTATTAATTTAATTAATAATAATGAATTTTATTAAAATAATTTAAGGGATAATCTTTAAATTAAATTTTTATAAATATAATAAGTTAAAAAAAATTTTATAATTTATATTGTTAATAAATTTTAATTTATTATAAATAATTTTATTTAAAATTAAAATTTAATTTATATTTAATTTTTTATATAAAAATTAATTTTAATTTAATAAATTAAGTTATAATGATAAAATTAGTAAAAATTAAAATTAATAATAAAATTAAAAATTTTATTATTATATAAAAGGAATTCGGCAAATATTTATATTCACTTGTTTATCAAAAACATGTCTTTTTGTTTATAATTTAAAGTCTAATCTGCCCACTGATAAAAAAAAAATTAAAGGGCTGCAGTATTTTGACTGTACAAAGGTAGCATAATCATTAGTCTCTTAATTAGTGACTTGTATGAAAGATTGGATGAAATATAAACTGTCTCTTGTATAATTATTTTGAATTTAATTTTTTAATTAAAAAGTTAAAATTTATTAAAAAGACGAGAAGACCCTATAGAGTTTTATATTTAATTTATAAAAATTTTTTTTTAATATTTAAATAAAGAAAAATATTTTATTGGGGTGATAAAAAAATTAATTAAACTTTTTTTTAATTTTAACATAGATAAGTGATTGATTGATCCAATTTTATTGATTATAAGAAAAAATTACCTTAGGGATAACAGCGTAATTTTTTTTTTTAGTTCAAATAAAAAGAAAAGTTTGCGACCTCGATGTTGGATTAAGATAAAAATTAAATGTAGAAGTTTAAATTTTTTGATCTGTTCGATCATTAAAATCTTACATGATCTGAGTTCAAACCGGTGTGAGCCAGGTTGGTTTCTATCTTTTAAAATAATAAATATTTTAGTACGAAAGGATCAAGTATTTTAATTAAATTAATTAAATTTGAATATTATTAATTTAATTTAAATTTTTATATTAATAAAATAAGTTTAGTTGGCAGAATAAATGTGTTGGTTTTAGAAATCAATTTATATATAATTATATTATATAGATAGTAAATGTATAATTTAGATTTATTAATGATTTTAATTGGGTTATTAATTTTAATTTTGGGGGTTTTAATTGGGGTTGCTTTTTTAACTTTATTAGAGCGTAAAGTTTTAGGTTATATTCAAATTCGAAAAGGCCCTAATAAAGTAGGGATAAATGGTTTATTACAGCCTTTTTCTGATGCTATTAAGTTATTTACTAAGGAGAGAACATATCCTAATTTTTCTAATTATTTTTGTTATTATTTTTCTCCTGTTTTTAGATTTATATTATCATTATTATTATGGATATTAATTCCTTATATATTTAATATGATTTTTTTTAATTTAGGAATTCTTTTTTTTTTTTGTTTAACTAGAATAGGGGTTTATATGGTAATAATTGCTGGTTGGTCTTCTAATTCTAATTATGCTTTATTAGGGGGGTTGCGATCTGTAGCTCAAACAATTTCTTATGAAGTTAGAATGGCTTTGATTTTAATATCTGTAATTTTGATAATTATGGGTTTTAATTTATTATTTATAAATATGTATCAGGAAATTATTTGATTTTTTTTTTTAATATTACCATTGGGTTTATGTTTATTTTCTTCTTTGTTAGCTGAAACTAATCGAACTCCTTTTGATTTTGCAGAGGGGGAGAGAGAATTAGTTTCTGGGTTTAATGTTGAATATAGAAGAGGTGGATTTGCGTTAATTTTTTTAGCTGAATATTCAAGTATTTTATTTATAAGAATATTATTTGTTATTATATATTTGGGGGGTTATGAGATAAAATTAATTTTTTATTTAAAGTTAAGATTAATTGCTTTTTTATTTATTTGAGTTCGAGGGACTTTACCTCGTTATCGTTATGATAAGTTAATATATTTAGCTTGAAAAATATATTTACCTATTTCATTAAATTATTTAATATTATTTATAGGATTAAAAATTTTTTTATTATAATTTATAATTTGTATTATTTTTAGTATAAATTAATAGAATTATTTATTCTTTCTTAAGTTTTCAAAACAAATGCTTAAACAAGCTCATTAATTTTTTTTTTTAATTAAAGTTATTTTTAAATAAAATTTTGTCTCAGTATGAACTAATAATTGGATTTATTAAAAAATATGAAAAGTAGAGTAATGTTAGTAATTGTCCTGTAATAATATATGGGTCTTCTACAGGTCGTGCTCCAATTCATGTTAATAAAATTGTAATTATTAAAAAAAATCAAAAAATAATTTGATTGATGGGGTAAAATTGAATTCCTTGTATTTTTTTATTAAATGTAAAAGGAAGAATAAATAAAATAAGAATAGATATTAATAAAGCAATTACTCCTCCTAGTTTATTAGGAATAGATCGTAAAATTGCATATGCAAATAAAAAATATCATTCTGGTTGAATGTGGACTGGGGTTACTAAAGGATTAGCGGGGGTAAAATTATCAGGATCTCCTAGTAAATAAGGATTAATTAAAGTTAATAAAGTTAAAATTATGATTAAAATAATAAATCCAATTAAGTCTTTATAAATAAAAAATGGATGAAAAGGAATTTTATCTAAATTTCTATTTAATCCTAGGGGGTTATTAGATCCTGTTTGATGTAGAAATAATAAGTGAATTATAGTTAATATTAAAATGATAAAAGGCAATAAAAAATGAAATGTATAAAATCGAGTTAGGGTTGCATTATCTACTGCAAATCCCCCCCAAATTCAATTTACTAATATAGTTCCTAGATAGGGAATTGCTGACAATAGATTAGTAATAACTGTTGCCCCTCAGAATGATATTTGTCCTCAAGGTAAAACATATCCTATAAAAGCGGTTGCTATTAATATAAATAGAATTATAATTCCCACTAATCAAACTTCTTTTAAATTAAAAGATTCATAATAAATTCCTCGCCCAATATGGAGGTAAATACAAATAAAGAAAAAAGAAGCCCCGTTAGCATGAAGAGTTCGAATTATTCAACCATAGTTAACATTTCGGCAAATATAATTTACTCTATAAAAAGCTATATCAATATTTGCTGTGTAATATATAGTTAAAAATAATCCAGTTAAAATTTGAATTATTAAACATAAAGCTAATAATGATCCTATATTTCATCATGAAGAAATATTAGATGGGGAAGGTAAATCAACTAAGGAATTATTAATAATTTTAATAATTGGATGAGTTTTTCGTATAGGTTTAAAAAAAAATATCATTAGTAATTAGTAGTAGTTAATTAGATGAAGATCGTAAAGGCCCATAAAAAATGTTTGTAATTTTTACTACTGCTACTAAATTGATAAATAAATAAATAATTAATATAATAGTTAATAAAGATGTTTGATTGTTATATAGTTTATTTATATTAATTTTATTTTCATTATTAAAAAATATTATATTAAAAAAATTACTTATTTCTGAATTATTTTCAATTATATTATTTCATTTATAATTAAGTATAATAAAAATTAAAAAAATACAAATAAATAAAAAAAAAAAAATTATTAATTTTGTAGATATGTTAAAATAAAATATTTCATTTGAGGCAATTCTTGATACATAAATAAATAATACTAATAATCCTCCTAAAAATACTAAAAATAAAATATATGAAAATCAATAGGTTTTAATTATTATTCCTGTAATTAATCTTGTAATTAAAGTTTGAATTAAAATTATTATTCCTATAGATAAGGGGTGATTTATAAAGTATATAATTCTTGTTATTATAATTAATAAAGAAGATAAAATTAATTTTATTTCAAAGAATAGTTTAAAAAAAAATAATAATTTTGGAGATTATTGATAAAGAAATTCTTTTTCTTTGAAGTTTATAAAGAAAAATTCTTAATTTTGGTTTACAAGACCAATGTTTTAGTTTAAACTATAAAAACATTAATGATAATTTATGAGGGGTGATTTTTATTTATTTATATATTTTTTATTGGTAATTTAATTTTTGTTTCTAAAAATAAGCATTTATTAATTGTTTTATTAAGTTTGGAATTTATTGTTTTAAGAATTTTTTTTTTTTTTTTAATTTTATTAATATTTATAGATTATGATATATACATGTTAATAATTTTTTTAGTGTTTTCTGTGTGTGAGGGGTCTTTAGGGTTATCAATTTTAGTTTCAATAATTCGTAGTCATGGAAATGATTATTTTCAAAGTTTTAGAATATTATAATGATAAAATTTTTATTTATAATATTATTTATATTTCCTTTATGTTTAATAAAAAATATGTTTTGAATGGTTCAGATGATATTATTTTTTATGATATTTTTATTTATAAATTTAAATTTAAATATTATGAATTTTAATAATATAAGATATATATTTTCTTGTGATTTAATTTCTTTTGGGTTAATTTTATTAAGAATTTGAATTTGTAGATTAATAATTATAGCTAGAGAAAATTTATTAAAAATAAATTTTTTTATAAATTTTTTTATATTTAATGTAATTTTTTTATTAATTATATTGTATTTGACTTTTAGAGTGATAAATTTATTGTTATTTTATTTATTTTTTGAGGGTAGATTAATTCCTACATTATTATTGATTATTGGTTGGGGGTACCAGCCAGAACGTATTCAGGCTGGGATATATTTATTATTTTATACCTTATTTGGTTCTCTACCTTTATTAATAGGTATTATTTATATTTTTGGGGAATTTAATACTATAATAATTTATTTTTTGAAATTTTATAATATAAATTTATATTTTATATATATTTCTATAATTTTTGCTTTTTTAGTGAAGATACCTATATATTTCGTTCATTTGTGATTGCCTAAGGCTCATGTTGAGGCTCCAGTATCTGGTTCTATGATTTTAGCTGGTATTATATTAAAATTGGGGGGGTATGGATTATTACGTGTGATAATTTATTTACAAGAAATTAATTTAAAATTAAATTATATTTGAATTATTATTAGATTATTGGGGGGTTTATATATTAGAATAAAATGTTTTTGTCAAGTTGATATAAAATCTTTAATTGCTTATTCTTCTGTTGCTCATATAAGTTTAGTTATTGGGGGAATTATAATTATAAATTATTGAGGGTATATTGGTTCTTTTATTTTAATGATTAGTCACGGATTATGTTCTTCTGGGATATTTTGTTTAGCTAATATTAATTATGAGCGTTTACATAGACGAAGATTATTTATTAATAAGGGGATGATAAATTTTATACCTTCTATAAGATTATGATGATTTTTATTATTATCTTCAAATATAGCAGCTCCTCCTTCTTTAAATTTAATAGGTGAAATTAGATTGATTAATAGAATAGTAAGTTGATCTAATATTTCTATAATTTTGTTAATATTAATTTCTTTTTTTAGAGCTGGTTATAGATTATATTTATATTCATATACACAACACGGAAAGTATTTTTGTGGGTTATATAGTTTTTATACAGGGGTATCTCGGGAGTATTTATTGTTAATTTTACATTGATATCCTTTAAATATTTTAATTTTAAAAAGTAGTTATATTTCAATTTGATTTTAAAAATTTAAATAATTTAATAAAAATATTGATTTGTGGAGTCAAAAATATGAATAAAAATCATTTTAAATCATTAATAAAAATAATATAATTTGTTTTAATTTTTTTCTTTTTCTTTTTTTTTTTAGATTAATTAATTTTGTAGTTATGATTTATTTTATTATGAATAATTTAATTTTATTTTTTGAGTGGGAAATTATTAGATTTAATTCTATGAGAATTGTTATATCTATTTTATTAGATTGAATATCATTATTATTTATAATATTTGTTTCATTAATTTCTTCAGTAGTTATTTATTATAGAAAAAGATATATAAGATCTGAATTAAATTTGAATCGATTTATTATATTAGTTTTAATATTTGTATTTTCTATAATTTTATTAATTATTAGTCCTAATATAATTAGAATTTTGTTAGGTTGAGATGGTTTGGGGTTAGTTTCTTATTGTTTAGTTATTTATTATCAAAATTTAAAATCTTATAATGCGGGTATGTTGACTGCTTTATCAAATCGAATTGGGGATGTTATGATTTTGATAGTAATTTGTTGAATAATAAATTATGGAAGTTGAAATTATATTTTTTATTTAGATTTAATAAAAAATGATTATGTTATATATATTGTTGGTATTTTAATTATTATTGCTGCTATAACTAAAAGTGCTCAGATTCCTTTTAGATCTTGATTGCCTGCTGCTATAGCAGCTCCTACTCCAGTATCGGCTTTAGTTCATTCATCTACCTTAGTTACTGCAGGGGTTTATTTATTGATTCGATTTAATATTTTATTAGTTGATATATTTTTTTTAAAGGTTTTATTGTTATTATCTGTTTTAACTATATTTATGTCTGGTATTTCTGCTAATTATGAATTTGATTTAAAAAAAATTATTGCTTTATCTACTTTAAGACAATTAGGTTTAATAATAAGAATTTTAAGTTTGGGGTTTCCTAATATTGCTTTTTTTCATCTTTTAACTCATGCTATATTTAAAGCTTTATTATTTATATGTGCTGGAGTAATAATTCATATAATAAATGATATTCAAGATATTCGTTATATGGGTGGTTTAGTATTTTATGTTCCTTTAACTTCTTTGTGTTTAAATATTTCTAATATATCATTATGTGGTATTCCTTTTTTGTCGGGGTTTTATTCTAAGGATTTGATTTTAGAATTAGTTAGTTTTAATACTTTTAATATAGTTATTTTTATTTTATATTTTTTATCTACAGGTTTAACAGTTTTTTATACTTTTCGTTTAATTATGTATATTATAATTAATGATTTTAATTTAATAGTTGTTTATAATTTATATGATGAAGATTATGTTATATTAAAGGGAATGTTTATTTTATTATTTATGAGAGTAGTTAGAGGAAGATTTTTGAGTTGAATAATTTTTTCTTATCCTTATATAATTTATTTACCTTTTAATTTAAAATTAATAGTAATTTATGTTAGAGTTATAGGTTTATTTTTTGGGTATATTATTAGAAATATGGGAATTTATAGAGTAAGAAAATTAATAATAAGATATAATTTAAGAAATTTTTTATGTTTAATATGATTTATACCTAATTTATCAACTTATGGTTTAAGATATTTATATTTAAATTTTAGTCATAGTTTATTTAAGAATATTGATTTAGGTTGAAGAGAATTATATAGAGGAAAGGGTATAGTAAAAATTTTAAAAAATTATTCTATTTTTTATAATATTTATCAGATAAATAATTTTAAGATTTATTTATTTAGATTTATTTTATGAATTATAATTTTATTTATATTTTTTTTAATTATTTATATATTAATTTAAATAGCTTATAAATTAGAGTTTAATATTGAAGATATTAAGGAGATAATTATTATCTTTAAATATATATATATATATATATATATATGTATTATTTATAAAAAAAATTTTTTTATTTTTACAATGAAAATGTAAAGTTTTATTTAAACTATATAAATAATATATATATATATATATATATATATTATAAAGAAACATTAATGGAATTTAACCACTAAAAATTAAGTTAGCAGCTTAATTATAAAGACTTTATATTTCTATATTTAATTGGAATAATTTATTCAATTTTATCATTAACAGTGATATACCTCTATTTGGTTTCAATTAAAAATAAGGAGTGAAAACTCTAATTTTTAAGTCGAAATTAAATGCAAATTATTGCTTCAATATTTTAAGATAAATTGATGGTTCAATAATTTTTGATTGCAAATCAAATGTTTTAAATAAACTAAAATCCTAAATTAAAATTATTAAATTTTTAATTAGTTCAATTTAATATATTTTGGTTTCATTCATGATATAATCCAATTAATAAAATTATAATGAAAAAAAATCTAGTTTTTATTCAGGTTAATATATTTACTATTTTAAATAGGGAAATAATTGGGAAAATTAAAACAATTTCTACATCAAAAATTAAAAAAATAACAGTAATTAAGAAAAAGTGTAATGAAAAAGGAATTCGTGCGAATGATTTAGGGTCAAATCCACATTCAAATGGTGAACATTTTTCTCGGTCTATAAAAGATTTTTTTGATAAGATAATTGAAATTATTATTATGATATTAGAAATAATAATAAATATTATAGAAATTAAAATGATTAAAAAAATTATTTATATTAATTAATAATTAAACTTTTTGATTGGAAGTCAAATATACTATTTATATTATATAAATAATTAATTACCTCATCAATAAATAGAAATATAAAGGAATAATCATACTACATCAACAAAATGTCAATATCAAGCTGCAGCTTCAAATCCAAAATGATGATTTTTAGAAAAGTGATTATTTAATTGTCGTAAATAACAAGTTAATAAAAATATTGTACCAATAATTACATGAATACCATGAAATCCTGTTGCTATGAAAAATGTTGATCCGTAAATTCTATCTGCAATAGTAAATGGGGCTTCTAAATATTCATATGCTTGTAGTAAAGTAAAATAAAATCCTAATAAAATTGTTAATAGTAAACTTTGATTAGTTTGGGTAAAATTATTTTCTAATAAAGCATGATGAGCTCATGTTACTGTTACTCCTGAACTAATTAAAATAATCGTATTTAAAAGAGGAATTTGAAATGGATTAAAGGGGTTAATACTTGATGGTGGTCATATAGCTCCAATTTCAATATTAGGGGATAATCTTCTATGGAAAAAAGCTCAAAAAAAACTAATAAAAAAGAAAATTTCAGAAATAATAAAAAGAATTATTCCTCAACGTAATCCTTTATTAACTAAAATAGTGTGTTTACCTTGGTAGGTTCCTTCTCGGGAAATATCTCGTCATCATTGATATGCAGTTATTAATGTAATTACGTATCCTAGAATAATAAGATAGAAATTGAAATTATGGAATCATTTAATTAATCCAGTTATTAAAGTTAATACCCCAATTGCTCCTGTGAAAGGTCAAGGTCTGTAATCTACTAAATGAAATGGGTGATTATGGTTTATTTTCATTAGTTAATTAATTAACTTCTCTAGAGTAAAGAGTTCTTAAAATTGTAATTACATATGATTGAATAATTGCAACTGCAGATTCTAAAATTATTAGTAAAATTTGAATTGTAATTAGAATTACAATTATATAATAAGGTATATTAGGTCCTGTTCTTCTTAATAATGTTATTAATAAATGTCCAGCAATTATATTTGCTGTTAATCGAACAGCTAAAGTTCCAGGTCGAATAATATTACTAATAGTTTCAATTAATACTATAAATGGTATTAAAATATAAGGTGTTCCTTGGGGAATTATGTGGATAAATATATGTTGGGTATTATTAATTCATCCATATATTATGAATCTTAATCATAGTGGTAAGGATAAAGATAATGAAATAGTTAAGTGACTAGTACTAGTAAAAATATAGGGAAATAATCCTAAAAAATTATTAAATAAAACAAATGAAAATAAAGAAATAAAAATAAAGGTAGATCCATTAGAATAATTATTTTTTAATAATGTTTTAAATTCATTGTGTAATTTATTTAAAATAAAATTTCATAAAATAAAATGTCGATTTGGTATTAGTCAAAAATTATAAGGTAAAAATATTAATCCTAAAATTGTTCTAATTCAATTTAAAGAAATATTTAATAAATTAGTAGATGGATCAAAAATTGAAAATAAATTAGTTATCATTTTCAGTTAGGTGAAGTTTTATAAGATTTTTTGTAATTTTTGTTAAATGAAATATTTTTTTTAAAACAATAATAATTTATAATATTAAAAATTAAAAAAATACAAATAAAAAAAAAAAAAAAAAAAATTCAATTAATTGGTATTATTTGAGGAATAAAAGAATATTACTTTTGTAATAATTTAAATTTGACATAATTAAGTTATATATTTAACTAATTCTTTTCATTAGAAGTAGTTGCTAAATTACTATTAAATGGTTTAAGAGACCAATACTTGCTTTCAGTCATCTAATGATGAATAATTATTAATTCAATTAATGAAATTTTTAATTGAAATACTTTCAATAACAATAGGTATAAAACTATGATTGGCTCCACAAATTTCTGAACATTGACCATAAAAAATTCCTGGTCGATTAATAAAAAAATTTGTTTGATTTAATCGTCCTGGGTTAGCGTCAATTTTTACTCCTAAAGATGGGATTGTTCATGAGTGAATGACATCAGTAGCAGTTACTAAAATACGAATTTGATTATTTATTGGTAAAATAATTCGGTTATCTACATCTAATAATCGAAATTCATTATTATTAAGTTCATTAGATGGGATTATATAAGAGTCAAATTCAATGTTATTAAAATCTGAATATTCATATCTTCAATATCATTGATGTCCAATAGATTTTAGTGTGATTAGGGGGTTATTAAGTTCATCTAATAAATATAATAATCGTAATGATGGTAAAGCAATAAAAATTAAAGTAAATGCGGGTAAAATTGTTCAAATTAATTCAATTATTTGTCCTTCTAATAAATATCGATTAATATATTTATTAAAAAATAAATTAATTATTAAGTATCTTACTAAAATTGTAATTATAATTAAAATAATTAAAGTATGATCATGAAAAAAAATGATTTGTTCTATTAAGGGTGAAGCTCCATTTTGAAGATTAAGATTTGATCATGTTGCCATTTCTAAAAAAAGGAAATTCCTTTATAAATGGGGTTTAAATCCATTACATATAATCTGCCATATTAGAAAATTCTTAAGATAGGAAGTTCATTATAAGAATGTTCTGCTGGAGGTAGATTTTGGTATCATTCAATAGAGGAGGAGAGATTAAGAGAAAATAAATTAATTCGTTGGTTAATTATTGATTCTCAGATAATAATTAAAATTATTATTACTGATAATAAAGAAATATAAGATCCTAATGAAGAGATTATATTTCATGAAATAAATGAATCTGGGTAATCAGAGTATCGTCGAGGTATTCCTGCTAACCCTAAAAAATGTTGTGGGAAAAATGTTATATTTACACCGATGAATATAGTGAAAAATTGAATTTTTAATAAATAAGAATTTAATGAAAGTCCTGTAAATAATGGGTATCAGTGAATAAATCCCCCAATAATAGCAAATACTGCCCCTATAGATAAAACATAATGAAAGTGAGCTACTACATAATATGTATCATGAAGAGTAATATCAATTGAAGAGTTGGCTAAAATTACTCCTGTTAATCCTCCAACAGTAAATAAAAATACAAATCCTAATCTTCAAAGAATATTAGGGTTATAGTTAATTTGAGTTCCATGTAATGTTGCTAATCAACTAAAAATTTTAATTCCTGTTGGTACAGCAATAATTATTGTAGCAGATGTGAAATAAGCTCGAGTATCAATATCTATACCTACGGTAAATATATGATGAGCTCAAACAATGAAACCTAATAATCCAATTGCTAATATAGCATAAATTATACCTAAACAACCAAAAGTTTCTTTTTTTCCTCTTTCTTGGGAAATAATATGGGAAATTATTCCGAATCCTGGTAAAATTAAAATATAAACTTCTGGGTGCCCAAAAAATCAAAATAAATGTTGGTAAAGAATAGGGTCTCCCCCTCCTGCAGGGTCAAAAAAAGAAGTATTAAGATTTCGATCGGTTAATAATATAGTAATTGCTCCCGCTAATACAGGTAAAGAAAGTAATAATAAAAATGCTGTAATTCCTACTGCTCATACAAATAATGGTAATTGATCAAATGATATATTATTTAATCGTATATTAATTATAGTTGTAATGAAATTAATAGCTCCTATAATAGATGAAATACCAGCTAAATGAAGGGAGAAAATTGCTAAATCTACAGAACTTCCTCCGTGAGCAATATTAGAGGATAGGGGGGGATAAACTGTTCATCCAGTTCCAGCTCCATTTTCAACAATTCTTCTTGAAATTAATAATATAAGTGATGGGGGGAGCAATCAAAATCTTATATTATTTATTCGTGGGAATGCTATATCAGGAGCTCCTAATATTAATGGAACTAGTCAATTTCCAAATCCTCCAATTATAATAGGTATAACTATAAAAAAAATTATAATAAAAGCATGGGCAGTTACAATAGTATTATAAATTTGATCATCTCCAATTAAAGATCCTGGATTTCCTAATTCAGCTCGAATTAGTAAACTAAGAGATGTACCTACTATTCCTGATCAAATACCAAAAATAAAATATAAAGTTCCAATATCTTTATGATTTGTAGAATAAATTCATTTTCGCAATAATAAAATGGCTGAAGTTTTAAGCGGTAAATTGTAAATTTATTTATGAGAAAAATTCTCTTTTATTAAGCTTTATATTCAATAATGATATAAAATTGCAAATTTTAAGGAATATAAAAATATATTAAGGCTTAAAGATAATTTTCTTTATAAATAATTTTGAAGATTACTAGTTTATTTTAACTTAAAACCTTATTTATTAAAAAGATTATAAAAAAATAAAAGTTCTTAAAATTATTCTTGTAATAGAAATGAAAGAAAATAGATTAATTAAGATAATGAAATTATTTTTAATAAAAAAGTTTATTCATTTTATTTTAAAATAATTAAATATAAAAGAAGAATAAATAATTTGAATATAATAAAAAATAATAATTAATCTTGTTATTACAAAAATGAAAGTTAAAAAATAAAATTTATTAATTATTAAAAAATTAATAATAATTCATTTTGGTATAAATCCTAGAAATGGCGGTAACCCGCCTAAAGATAAAAAATTAATTAATAAATTTAATTTAATATAAAAATTTATATTATTAATAAATAGTTGATTGATGAAAAATACATTTAATATGAAAAATAAAAAAATTATTATTAAAATTATAAATGAATAAATAAAAAAATAAAATAATCATAAATTTTCTCTAATTATAATAGAAAAAATTATTCATCCTAGATTATTAATAGATGAAAAGGCTAGTAATTTTCGTAGGGAGGTTTGATTTAATCCTCCTAAAGCTCCAATTAATAAATTTATAATAATTATAATGATTAAAAAATTTTTATTAAAATAATATGACAATAAAATTATGGGGGAAATTTTTTGTCAAGTTATTAAAATAAAATTATTTATTCATGAAAGTCCTTCAATAATGTTAGGAAATCAGAAATGAAAGGGGGCTGATCCTATTTTTATTAGTATTGAAGAATTTATTATAATTGAAATATTATTTATTTCAAAATTTTTTATTAATCTAATTTTTAATAAAATAAAAAATAAAAAATTAATTGAGGCTAAAGATTGTGTTAGGAAATATTTTAAAGAGGTTTCTACAGATATTAAATTATTAGAGTTAGAGATAAGGGGGATAAAACTTAATAAGTTAATTTCTAATCCAATTCAACAACCAAATCAAGAATTTGAAGAAATGGAAATTAAAGTTCTAAAAATTAAAATAAATAAAAAAAATATTTTATTTGAATTATTAATATAATAAATTAAAAAAAATATTAAAAATATTTAAAAGAATTTAAAATTCTTTATTATAAAAATTATATTTTAGTGTAAGATGCACAATAATTTTTGATATTATTAGATATAGTTTAATTCTATAAAATATAATAAAGGTAGAAGTTCTACTTAATTTACTCTATCAGAATAATCCTTTAATCAGGCACTTTATTTAAAAAAAAGGGGTATCCTTTATATTTGAGGTATGAGCCCAAAAGCTTAATTTAGCTTATTTTTAA